CGTGGGAGAAGCCTTTCCCGCATCAGGCACTAATTTTTTTTAACGTTTAATTAGATCGGGTAATCATTCAAATTACGAAGATAAGCTCGTTGCTCTTTCTTTCCCTAGAATTTGAACCATAGGGCTCGATCCATTTATTCAATCGACCAAACTTCCGAATTCATTTCGTTCAATTCAAAAAATGTTTGGTACCGATTTGGTACGAATGAAATATTCTCCGAATTCTCGATTGATACGACATGCTCTTTTTTCCATTCATTTCCTTTCAGGATCAGTCGTGGTCTGATAAACTCTACCGATGATGTAGACGAATTCCTTGCTTCATCCAAATATGTAAAAGATCCTAGCCGCACTTAAAAGCCGAGTACTCTACCGTTGAGTTAGCAACCCCCAAAATAGATATGTTATGTAGATACAATCGGGATCAAAATAAAATTCAAATAAAAAACTTTGATTGTAATCTGTAATCAAAATCTTGAATTAGCAATAAATCCAACAAACAAAGTTTTCTAATTGATTCTGAACATAAAAACAAAGAGATCAGATGACAATACAAGAAATTTTTAGATAAAATAAAAAGCATTTCTAGACAAAATATTATCCCTTTTTTTTTGAATACAAATTTTGTATCGCAACAAATTCAACGAATCCTTGAATAAAGTAAAAAAAACCTATGTATTGGGCCGAAGACATACCACTTTTTATTGATTTTTACTTCACGATTGAATTAATTATATTTGTTCAATACACTCTTGTCAATATAACAAATACAATTACTACAATTACAATGTAAAAAGAAACAAAATTTCATTTCATAATTTAATAATAATAATTAATAATAAATAGAAATAGTATAGAAATTATGAAATTGAAATATAAAGAGAAAAATATAAGTTAAGTATAACAAAAAAAACTTGTGTTGGATTGGCACTACATAAAAAATCTACATAAATAGATGAATAGAAAAGGAAGAATAAAAAAAGTTATACCAAGCTAGAACCTCATTCTCTCTTTTTTTTTTATTTCATTAATTGAACTTCCTTTAATTAAGTCAAAATTCTTTAAAAACCTCTGCCCTCTTTAAAATATCATAAACGGTTTCCGTAGGTTGAGCGCCTTTTTCAAGAAAATATAGAATAGCAGGAACGTTTAAATAAGTTTGATTCCTTATTGGATCATAAAAACCCACTTTTCGCAGATCTCTTCCCTCTCTTCTGGACCGAACATCAATTGCAACGATTCGATAGACGGCTCATTGGGATAGATTAGATCAACAGCAACCCCCCTTGGAAACGTATAGGAAGTTTTCTCCTCGTACGGCTCGAGAAAAATGATTCGAAGTTATGTATTAGAATGGCAAATCAAAAAAGTCCATAAAATCATCAAATGAATTAAATGAAGAATTAAGTCCTTTTTCTTTCCTAAAAAAAGAAAATCATTTGTATACTCATAACTCAAGTTAAATAACTTTCAAATAGCCAAAAAAAAAATCCTTTGGCATTTCATTTATTGAGCAGTCTCGAATACCCTTTTTTGTCTCATTTAGAATCGATTTGAATTCTGCATTCTGATTCAAATCCAATTGTTAATTGGTGCGACAATCCAATATGAAAATAGAAAATAAAAGGATGTTTCCTTGTTCCGGAATCTTTTATCTTTGTTTTGAATCATTAGGTTTAGACCTTACTTCGTTGATTTTTAATCCTTTCAAAAATGATAGCAACATACCTTTTTGTTATTTCTTTCTATCAAAGAATCATATGAACGGCGGATTCCCACACGATATATATAATTTTTATCGAAAAGGTTTTATCAATCCCAACAAAATTTCCTTTAAGATTTGAAACTTGCCTGATTGGGGTCCTTTCGGTATCTCTGTCAAAGATATACTTACGAAGTTGTTCCAACTTATTGATTAACATTAACCCTAGACCCTTTCCCCTTAAGAAATGAATCAATACTTTCTACTCGAGCTCCATCATGTACTATTTCCATCACACCCCAACAAAAAATGCGGGTTCGAGTGGAGGAGAACAAAGGATGTCGAGTCAAGAGCATCCCTTAATTAGATTATAGAATGGTGGATATAAGAATCCACAACAGATCATGTCCTTCAAGTCGCACGTTGCTTTCTACCACATCGTTTCAAACGAAGTTTTACCATAACATTCCTCGAATTTGGAACCGCTATGCGGTTGATTAAGTTATAGAATCATGAATAGTCATTAGTTCAGTTAGGACAGTCGGCACATAAGATTTAGAATATATATTAAGTTATTTTTCATTTTTTTTTTTCAATTTCAATAATGAAAAAAAATTCCAATTTGTTTTACATCCAATAAAAACAATAAAAATGAAAAAATCGATTGGAAAAATACAATTTCTTTTCCCGGAATGAATAAAAAAATAACAAACTTCCTTCTATTCTATATGAATATGAGGGCCGGGTATATGACACCCCCTTTTTTGGAATTCAAATTCGTGTAATCTATAACCCCATCTTGCCTAAATCCCCAACAGATTCAGTTGTATCTGCGCGGCATTTGAACACTTATCATCCCTTTTTGTGAATTTGTGAAATTTAAAAAAAGATAAGATTCATTTTGGTTAGAATAATTAGCGGAAAGAATCAAATTCTATCCAATATTACACTTTAGAAACGGAAAAATACAATTTGAATTATTTACTAGAATTACACATGCCCTTACCCTGGGACGGAAGGATTCGAACCTTCGAATAGCGGGACCAAAGCCCGACGCCTTACCACTTGGCCACGCCCCACTTTGATTTCTATTCGACACTAATAAAGACTAATGTTGTTATTGATTGTTCGTCAATTCCAGCCAAAATAGCTAAAGAAAAAATTAGATTCTATTGTTAGTATTTTGACGCATGTAGATATAGAATTATCCTGAATTTATTGATCATTACATATAATTACATTAAGATATTGTATGAAAGTAGAATTTTTTCTATTCTCAAAAGAGAATGGAAAGTTTTTTGGTTGAGTGAGTAAGTTCAAAAAAAAAGAAGGATTTTTGATCTTTCTTTTTTTATTTTCTTCATTTTTTCCTTCTATGAAGAACTCAATCAAAATACAATTATCTTAAAAACAAAATGTCTGTTATGCTTAATATCTTAAGTTTGATCTGTCTTAATTCTGCCCTTTATTCGAGTAGTTTTTTCTTAGTCAAATTACCTGAAGCCTACGATTTTTTGAGTCCAATCGTAGATTTTATGCCAGTCATACCTGTACTCTTTTTTCTCTTAGCCTTTGTTTGGCAAGCTGCTGTAAGCTTTCGATGAAATCTTTCATCTTGTCCTAGAAAAATGAATGATTTTTTCGAGAAAAATGATGCGAATACTAATAATTGATAAGATCAGACAAATCTTACAGTATGAACTCTTGATTCAAACATGAGAATTCTTGGATAACCGCGATTCGGATCGCCTCCTTTTACCATTCTAACTATTTTGATTTTCCGTGAATGAAAAACCTTATTGTGATCCTCCACAGGTGGGTATAAAAAAAATTCTTTTCGATTTCTAAAAACTACCTTCTTTGGTTTTCGGTATCAAAATAGGATATGCGGTATAAAAATAGATTCTCTATTCTCTTTTTTCAAAAAAAAAAATAATAATAATCTTGGAGATTGTGTAATGCTTACTCTCAAACTCTTTGTTTACACAGTAGTGATATTCTTTGTTTCTCTCTTCATTTTCGGATTTCTATCTAATGATCCAGGACGCAATCCTGGACGCGAAGAATAAAGGGGGGTTTCTTTACTTGATTTTTCATTTTATAAAATTAGAAATAAAAATAGATGAAAAAAAAATAGAAAAAAATTCTATTTGATATTTGTAATTATATATAATTTGTAATTTTTTTGAAAAAATCAAAAAGATTGAAAAAATTCGAAAGATAAATCAACTATTAAGTCATTAGTGGAAACGGAAAGAGAGGGATTCGAACCCTCGGTACGAATGAATCGTACAACGGATTAGCAATCCGACGCTTTCGTCCACTCAGCCATCTCTCCCCATGGAAAAAAAATAAAAAACTAATATTCAAAAATTAAATAATATAAAAATATTATATAAAATAATTCGAAATATAATTCTATAATAACAATAATATATATCTACAAAATATACAAGTTGTATTGTGTAATACAACTAGGTACAAGTTTTATCTGAAATTCCAATCAGTTAGATAAATTAGAAAGATTCAATAAAAGATTCACAACACAATCACAATATAAATTTGAGTTTATTGACTTATTCGAAAAATATATATATTCTAAAATAAATACTTCGATGCCATTTCTTATTATCTTTTCTTCCCCCCTTTGCTTCCATTTTTTCGTTTTTTTTTTCTACCGCTCTTACTTTATCTTTGTTAGTGAAATCTATAATCTAATAGTTAATAATTGATAAATCAAAAACTTTCAATTGAACTCCTTCTTTAGAATTCATATTTTTACTTATTCTCCCCCCGATCTTTCAAAATGGAAACTTAGGCAAGTACCTTGATATACACAAATTTAGTTTAGTTTAATTAAAAAAAAAAAAAAGAACATATTTAATTTAGTTCCTTCATGCTTAATATACCTACTATAACTAGGATAATTAATTTTTTGCGTTTTTTACTATTGACTTTAATTATAACTTCCGTTTTATTTATAGTTCTGAGTAAGATAGGACTTATTTGAAGTTAATCGAATGAACAACTCAAGAAATCTTTATGTGGGATTCCATATATTTTTTAGCTCTTTATCGCGTCAATTGATAATTTTTGGTTATTGAGATTCATGGGCAATTCAGATTAATATTTAGAGATAGATATTACCTTTTTCTTTTTTTTTCAAAGGAATTGAAATGATTGAAGTTTTTCTATTTGGAATTGTCTTAGGTCTAATTCCTATTACTTTGGCTGGATTATTCGTAACCGCATATTTACAATACAGACGTGGTGATCAGTTGGGCTTTTGATTAATTAGATTAATTAACAAATATTTTTTTAATTGACCTCCTGTAGATTAGAGAAAGTAGGAGGTCAAATCTAGATTACTGCTCAGTTATTTCAGTCTAATTCGATAATTAATTCGATTCGACCTAACAAGAATGGAATCGCGCTCTGTAGGATTTGAACCTACGACATCGGGTTTTGGAGACCCGCGTTCTACCGAACTGAACTAAGAGCGCTTTCTTGTCATAATAGATAAGACTGTAAAGAAACCTTTTTGTAACAAAAAACTACATCTGCATCCTGCATGCATATACTTCATATAGAATATGATAAAAAAAATGAGAAATTCTGTTTTTAATCGATTTTAATTAAAATGAAATTCCTCCTTACTTCTCAGAGGAAAAGTAATTAGGTAGGGATGACGGGATTTGAACCCGTGACATTTTGTACCCAAAACAAACGCGCTACCAAGCTGCGCTACATCCCTTTCAATTCAATTGGTTTTTATAGTGTAATTGTAAAGAATCCTTGTCTTGTTTTCCACATCGCTATTTCCTATATACATAATTTATCTTGCCATTTCCTCTTTTTGGTCTCATATCATATAAGGTATAATAAAAATATTTTGATATATATGAAAAACCCGTCGTAAATTAAAAAATACTTTTCGGGAATGCTCAGCAGGAAGGGGCATGCTACTCTATTTTCTGAAAAAAAAAAATATTTTATCTACCGGATCGTTGTACATTTATTTTAATTTGACTTAGCTTAGGGATTTTGTGTACAAACAAAAGTAGTCTTTTTTAACTTTAAACTATCTATGCATCTGATCGTAGATTAGATATGTATTGCCTTTCTTTTATATATTACATTAAAGAAAAAAAACGAAGGAGGATTTTCAATGCGGGATCTAAAAACATATCTTTCCGTGGCACCGGTTCTAAGTACTCTATGGTTTGGGGCTTTAGCCGGTCTATTAATAGAAATCAATCGTTTTTTCCCAGATGCGCTGACATTCCCCTTTTTTTAATTCTAGTTTTTGACGTGGTAAGGGGGTAACGAAGATTAGAGATAGAATCAACTATCTGTGATTAATCCCCCCCTTATTTTAATAATATAAAAATATTCGAGGGGAGAAAGACGAAAAGTAGATTCAACCTCATCAAAACTTGGGATCCGGTTCGAATGAAAATCTCTAAAAAAAGGGGGAGAGTGGAAACGAAAATGTGAATCTAGGGTAATAGGTATCATACAGGCTATTAAAATGAGATATTGTGATTAGAAATATAGTTAGAAACCTTTTGATTACGGAGTATTTCTTAAATTTATTTACTATAATTACTCTATTGATTGTGATTGCAACGAAATCTTTCTAATTGTATTTGTATTTCGAGTTAGAAACTTCTATTTTTTGATTTTCCTTTCTTCTTCACTTCGGGACGAAAATAATAATAGAAAGGTGGCTTGAATCAAAAATCCAAAGGAGGTTAGGTTGATGGCTGAGGGTAAAGATGCCCGAGTAAAAGTTATTTTGGAATGTACCGGTTGTGTTCGAAAGAGTGTTAATAAGGAATCAAGGGGCATTTCCAGATATATTACTCAAAAGAATCGACACAATACGCCTAGTCGGTTGGAATTGCGAAAATTCTGTCCCTATTGTTACAGACATACAATTCATGGAGAGATAAAGAAATAGATCGAACCGAACGTCTGCCTATCATTCTTTCAAGGAAGGGGACAAAACTATTTTCGTTCTATTTTATATAAATAAATTATATATTTATATAAATATTATAGAAATATCAAATTTCTATTTTAGATATATATTTTAATTTTATAAATAAAAATATATATATAGAAATAAATATATAAAATTAAAATAAATATATAAAATAGAAATAAACAAACCAAATCCTATTTCTTAATTCGAATTTTTTTTTATGTCCAACCGAAATAGGATTTTCGGTATATTATATTTTATATTAAGGAATAAACTAAACAAACTATGAATAAATCTAAGCGACTCCTTATTAAACGCAAGCGACCTTTTCGTAGACGTTTGTCCCCGATCCGACCAGGGGATCGAATTGATTATAGAAACACGAATTTACTTAGTGAATTTATTAGTGACCGGGGAAAAATATTATCTAGGCGAGTAACTAGATTGACCTTGAAACAACAACGATTAATTACTCTTGCTATAAAAAAAGCCCGTATCTTATCTTTGTTACCTTTTATTACTAATCGCAAAAAATTTGAAAGAATCAAGCCGACTACTAGAACTGATAAATTTAGAAACAAAAATAAAAAATTTGAAAGAACCAAGCCGACTACTAGAACTGATAAATTTAGAAACAAAAATAAAAAATTTGAAAGAATCAAGTCGACTACTAGAACTGATAATTTTAGAACCGAAAATAAAAAATAGGTTTTTTTAGAAAAAAATAGGTCTTTATACAATTGATAATTGAATCAAAAACAAATTCTAATCTTAACTCAAAAATGGGTTGCTGGTTTGTTTTAAAAAATATGAGAATCTAGATTTGATTGCTGTGTCGTAGGATAATAAAAAATCGGGGAATTTTTTTTTTGAATAGGTTTTTTGATTTTTTTTATGGATTGTACTTTATCAGACTAATTTCTACTCTACCCTCCCGGAGTTTATTCTCCGGGGAACTTGATTTAAATAATTTTGGGGGATGGATTCTTTCCAATCTTCTTTTTTTATGACCTCATTGGAAATCAAATCATATAAAGACAATTACTATTTAATATAGCTATTTGCGCAAGTATTTTACGATTAAGAAGCGATTGTCTCTTGCGCAGATCATTTATAAATTTACTATAACTAGAACTAGAGTATAGCCCTTTTTTGCGAATTACTGCATTTATCCGAGTGATCCACAAACGACGAAAATCTCTCTTTTTCCTATCTCTATCCCGCTGAGCCGAAACCAAAGCCCTTCTTTTCTGTTGAGCAATAGTTCGAGTAAGTTTTGAATGAGCCCCTTGACGGGATAAACAACTTTTTTTTCTACGTTTCCGAGCTATATATCCTCGTCTAACCCTAGTCATTGAATAAACGAAACTTTGATGAATAACTAATTGATTTTCTTTCTTTGAGTTATTCTTTTTTCCCTTCCTGATCGATCTATTAATAACAAAACGTAATTTTCCAATGTATAAAATAAAAATTCCAATGGCTTTTGCTACTATAACCTTCCCGACCACGATTTTTTCTTTTTTTTAGACATTTATTTTGCCTTGAAACAAGACAAAAAAATAAGAAATTGTGTTGGTGTATCAAACAAATAAAAAAGAAATGTAAATTCAACTTAAATATAGATGAATAAAGAAATAGTGGGTTCCTTCGTTTCTATGGTTATTTCTTAAACGGTGAGGTCCTCTCTATACACCGGAGCCCTTTACTTCATTTACTGAATGTTATTGATAACTTGTACAGTTCAAACTTTTTGGCTCTACCCATGAATTATCCAGTAATAGGTCTTTTACAATGAGATCCACTTATACAGTAACGGTATTGAATTTTGAAGGTTAGCTAGATAGCTGGCCCTGTTAGTCCGTTCTTGCAAGAATGGGAGCATAATTTTTTTGTTTTGCCCTAAAAATAAGATTACCCGCTTAATGGATAACGTTCGCTACCAATGGGAAATTTTTTCTCATCTTAAATCGGATTTACACCAATGGAAACCATAAATTTCATATGAATAGATCTTTTTCATTTTAGATAGTGACCGGAGTTCTTCCATTTTATCTTATTCACTGGTAATGATCATTAATACTGGAAAAATTCTTTCCTTTCATTTGCTTTTTTGTTCCATCCATATTATAATATAATCTGAACGAGTCACACATACACCCTAGTACATATTCCTCGGCGCTGAGGACATCCCCGAAGAGCGGGGGATTTCGAGACATTTCTGACTGGCTGTCTTGCGTTTCTAATAAGTTGTTTAATAGTTGGCATGTTAAATCATATATATAAATGGACAACAAGTTTCAATCAAAACTAACTGAATGAGATTATGAAAAGATAGTTCGAGTTAATGTAAGATTAGAAAACGAAGAGTAAACTGGGCTGTAGTTATTATCTCTAGAGCGGGTGGGACAAATTGCATAGCATTCATAGCCATTCCGTATTCATAACCGAAAAACAGAAAAAAATTTATGTCTTATTCTATTCCATTTCTATTAGAAAAAAAAAAAGGGATATATTAATTAAAGGAGCATTTAATATGGTATTCGATTCCATTTTTTATATTATTTTTTATATTATTCGTGTTATAATGTAAAAAACACATTAATATTATATTATTTTTAATATTTCATATTTTAATTCTTATTTTAAAATTTGTTAAATTATATATATATTATTTATTCCATATTATATCACATAATATATTATATTTTAAAAGGGTTATCTTATTTATGTTCTTTATGTTTATTTATATTTAATTATATTAGAGGTACTATATCAATCAATCATATTATTTATTAGTTACATTATGTAATATTTTTTATATTATTATTTATATTCTTTAACTTTAATTTTAATATAGTAAAGTTCTTTTTTTCCTGAAGGAGGTTTGATAGATATGGTTCAAGAAAACTGCTAAAGTTATAACTAGAATAGAAAAAAAATAAAGGATTCAAAAAACCCTCTTCTATAAACGCGAAAAAGATATTTTTCAATTTTGCGTCTATTAAATTGGAAGAATATGATAATATTCTTCTTGAACTTTTCATGAATTATTAGATAGAAACTAACCTGTCATAATCCCGCTTTCCTCGATCCTCGGTTTATAGTCTGATCTGAGGCCAATACAATAATAGAGAGAAAAGAAACTCTATACTATTTGTTGACAAATTTTCTATATAAATAGAAAAAAATGGTGTCTAGTTCTATATGGACAAGCAAGAAAAAGGAAGAAATTTTCTCGTACTTCATTTCAATATTAATAAAAATTGCCTTGCTGTGTCAGAAGAAGGATAGCTATACTGATTCAGTAT